GGCGAAATTGGTAGACGCTACGGACTTAATTGAATTGAGCCTTGGTATGGAAACTTACTAAGTGATAACTTTCAAATTCAGAGAAACCCCGGAATTAAAAATGGGCAATCCTGAGCCAAATCCTGTTTTCAAAAAACAAACAAAGATTCATAAAGACAGAAATAAAGGGATAGGTGCAGAGACTCAACGGAAGCTGTTCTAATAAATGGAGTTGACTGCCTTTGATTAGGCAAGGAATCTTTTCGTTAAAATTTCAGATTCAGATTTCAGATAGGGGATCGCCCCATATACATATTATATGTACTAAAATAGTCTATCAAATGACTAATGAAATGACGACCCGAATCTCTATTTATTTCATTTTTTTTTTGAATAGAAAAAAAGGTTGTTTTGAATCGATTCCAAGTTGAAGAAAAGATTGAATATTAATTCTTGATCAAAACATTCACTCCATAGTCTGATAGATAACCGAAGTCTGATAGATAACCGATTAATCAGACGAGAATAAAGATAGAGTCCCCTTTCACATGTCAATATCGACAACAAGGAAATTTAGAGTAATAGGAAAATCCGTCGACTTTAGAAATCGTGAGGGTTCAAGTCCCTCTATCCCCAAAAAGACCCACTTGACTTCCAAATTATTTATCCTATTCTCTTTTTTCGTTAACGGTACAAAACAAAATTACAAAATTTGTTATCTTTCTCATTCATTTGACCCTCTACCAAGGGTAAGCGGGCTACATTTCTTTCCCCTTGCACAACTCTTGTGATAGATATTGATAAATCAAATATAGATACAAATGTATATCTTTGAGCAAAACAAAGAATTCTCCTTGAAAATTGAAATGATTAACAATCCAAAATTTAAATTATTACTCGGACTGAAACTCACAAAGTCATCTTTTTGTTTTAAAGATAGAAAACATTACAGGCCCCGGCTAAGGCTTTAGAATATTTTTTCGTCTTGTTTTTAATTGACATAGATCCCAGCCATTTCTTAAAATGAAGAAGACAGTACGTCGGAAATGGTCGGGATAGCTCAGTTGGTAGAGCAGAGGACTGAAAATCCTCGTGTCACCAGTTCAAATCTGGTTCCTGGCACATGATTAATTTGTGTATGAGTATCTATTCTACAACTTAATTTAATTAAGTTGTAGAATAGATATAGATCGACATACATATTCATTAATAGTATAGATCATGATCCATGCTTATCCGTCTATGTGTTTGGAGATATAATCTTTTTAGATGAGTAAAGAATATATGTTCTAAATAGATTTCTAAATCTATGTTCTAAAGTATGTAAAATAAAAGAAAAAACTTCGATTCGATCTCATTTCTTTGTATTTTCTTTCATATTTTATTTCTGCATTCCCTTTTATATGATTTTATATAGCTTATTAGTTATTAGCTTATCGAAGGGATGCGCGCAGTACAAAGTTCATAATGCAGAACGGATTTAGTTCATCCTAGTAGCTCGGCTCGTCCAAAAAAAAAATCTTCAAAATTTGAGAACCCAACGAATCCCTAATTGTATTTTCTTTTTTTTTTTCTTTTTTTTTAGTCTATCCATACCCATAATAAAATCACTGAGACTTCAATGACTTTCTTAATTGATAAGAGAACGTAGAAATATTCTTTGAATATCCGGAGTTAGAGGACTGAAGATTAGTTTCTTATTATTCAATGAGCATCTTGTATTTCATAAAAATTGGGGGCAATATAATCCTTGCGTAAAGGCCACCCTATCCAACTTTCCGGCATTAAGATACGTTTCAGACGCGGATGATTATCATAAGAGATTCCCAACATATCATAAGATTCCCTTTCTTGAAAATCTGCACTTTTCCAAACCCAGAAAACAGACGGAATTCTAGGATTCTTCCTGGAGGCAAAGACTTTTATACATACTTCTTCTGGTTGATCTATACCATACTCTATTCTCGTAAGATGATATATACTAGCTAACAGTCCACCCGGTGCTACATCATAGGCACACTGGGAACGCAGATAATTGTAACCATATACATATAAAATGACAGCAATGGAATGCCAATCCTCGGGCTTTATTTGTAAAGTCTCTATTCCTTGGTAATCAAAGCCCAAAGATCTATGAACTAGCCCATGTTTGACCAGCCAAGCAGACAAACGACCTTGCATCTTTTTTCTCTCTCCCGCATTTTTATTTGTATAAGTAGTATTTTATTGTATAAGCACTTTACATTTACGATGAAATTTACGAAGATTGACTTGACCCTTGTTATTCGATACAAAAGAATACTTCCTCTAATTTACTAATTCTCTAATTTACTAATTCGTGGGACGATACTGCCTTTTTTGTATTTGAAAAATCTTTCAGGAGGGATTTTTGAAGCCGACGGTGGTCGATAGAGTAATTCTTGATTATAATTTCCCGTATGATTAGTGCGTCCAATATGAAATTTGTGATTGGTAGTAAAACATCGATTCCCCTGTTGAGATCTAATCCGATCCTCAACAA